ATTTATTTTTTTTTATTTAATGTAAAAATTATTAAGAACGGTTTAATAAAGTTTAATTAATGTAGGAAAATCTTTATATGAGCACATATATATATATATATATATTAAATATTTAATTAATTAATAATATTATAAATTAATTAAATATTTAATTAATTAATATATTAATAATTAATTAACTTTTTTCTTAAATTAATATCAATTATATTAATATATTGTAATTTAATTGGATTAATATCTGATTTATAATTAAATTAATTTTTAATATGAATATTATAGGAAAAAAAATAAGAGAAATATTAAAAATTTATTAATGTCTATTAAATATTTAATATAAAAAAAAAAAAAAAAAAATCTATGTGAAAAATTTTTACATTAAATAAATTTTTTATGTTTTATAAATTTTATTATAAATTTATTTTACATATAAATTTTAGTATGAAATTTTAATTATTTAAATAATAATTAATTATTTAAGTAGTAATTAGTATTAAAAATTTAAGAAATTAAGATTTAGTAATATAAAAATTAATAACTAATTTTGTGCCAGCAGTTGCGGTTATACAAAGATTAAATTAAATTATTTCAGTTTATAATAAATAATTTCAAATTAAAATAAATATTAAATTATTGGGTGAAATTTTAATTTAATTAAATTTTATATTTAAATTATGATTTAGTAAATTTTAATATAAACTAGGATTAGATACCCTATTATTAAAAAATTAATTTATAATACTAAAATAGTAGATAATTATTTATTGAAACTTGAATAATATGGCGGTATTTTAGTTCATTTAGAGGAATCTGTTAATTAATTGATAATCCACGAATAAATTTACTTAATTTTAAATTTTGTATATCATTGTTAAAAAAATATTTTTAAATAAAAATAATATTTAAAATTTTAAAAATAAAATTAGTTCAGATCAAGATGCAGATTATAATTAAGATTATAATGGATTACAATAAAATTATTTAAATGGATAATATTAATGAAATTTATATTTGAAAGTGGATTTAAATGTAATTTTATTTAATTTATTAAAATGATTTAAAATTAGAATATGTACATATTGCCCGTCACTTTCATTTTAAAGTTGAAATAAGTCGTAACAAAGTAGATGTACTGGAAAGTGTATCTAGAAAGAACAAATTAGAGCTTGTGAAAGTATTTCATTTACATTGAAAGGAAATTAAAATTTAATTAATTTGAGGGGGTAAATTTAATAATTATAAAAACTAATAAAAAAAAATTTATTATTAAAAATATATAATGGGGGTTAAAGTATTTTTAATAGAAAAAATTTATAAATTTATAGTTTAATAGTATTGTAAAAGAAAATTTAAATAAATGAAAAATAAAATTTTAATAAAAGTAAATTTAATTTATTGTATCTTGTGTATCAGAGTTTATTAAATAAAAATTTTTGTGTAAAAAATTCTCGAATTTAAAAGAGTTAATTAATTAAAAAAGTTACTGTTGAATAATTATTTTTAATAGTTAATTAGAAATGAAATGTTAATCGTTTTTAAATATATCTAGTTTTTTTAGAAAAAAATTTAATTTTAAATTTAAATAATTTTATAATTAATTAAATAATTATGAAAATTTGAAATTTAATATTTTAGGGGATAAGCTTTAAATTAAAAAATTATAATTATTTAAGATAAATTGAAATTTTTAATATTTATATTGTTTATAAATTATAATTTATTATAAAAAATTTCAATTCAATTAAAATTTAAATATAAATTTAATTTTTTATAAAAAAATTATTTTTAATAATTAAAAATTAGAAATAATGATAAAATTAGTATAATATAATAAAAAAAAATAAAATTATTAAAAATTAAATTAAAGGAATTCGGCAAAAATTTATATTCACTTGTTTATCAAAAACATGTCTTTTTGATTAATAATTTAAAGTCTAATCTGCCCACTGATATTTATTAAAGGGCTGCAGTATATTGACTGTACAAAGGTAGCATAATCATTAGTCTTTTAATTGGAGACTTGTATGAAAGATTTGATGAAATATAAACTGTCTCTATTTTATTAGTAAAAATTAATATTTTAGTTAAAAAGCTAAAATAAAATTAAAAGACGAGAAGACCCTATAGAGTTTTATATTTAATTTTATTATAATAAAATATATAATTAATTATTATAATAAAATTAAATATTTCATTGGGGTGATGAAAAAATTTAATAAACTTTTTTTTTTTATTAACATAAATAAATGATTAAATGATCCATAATTTTATGATTATAAGAAAAAATTACCTTAGGGATAACAGCGTAATATTTTTTTTTAGTACAAATAAAAAAAAAAGTTTGCGACCTCGATGTTGGATTAAGATAAAAATTAAATGCAAAAGTTTAAAATTTTTGATCTGTTCGATCATTAAAATCTTACATGATCTGAGTTCAAACCGGTGTAAGCCAGGTTGGTTTCTATCTTTAATGAGTAATAATATTTTAGTACGAAAGGATCAAATATTAGAAATAATTTTAGTTAATTTGAATATTATTAATGTTATAATTTAACTATTTTGGCAGATAATTGTAATGGTTTTAGAAGTCATATATATATATATATATAATGTTATATATAAGTAGTATATGATATATATAGATTTATTTAATATTATAATTGGTTTATTAATTTTAATTATTGGAGTATTAATTGGTGTAGCTTTTTTAACTTTAATAGAACGAAAAATTTTAGGTTATATTCAAATTCGTAAAGGACCTAATAAAATGGGTTATATAGGGATTTTACAACCTTTTAGAGATGCAATTAAATTGTTTTCTAAAGAACAAATTTATTTAAATTATTCTAATTATTTAATTTATTATTTTTCTCCTATTATAAGATTTATTTTATCTTTAATAATTTGAAGTTTAATTCCTTATATATTTAATATTATTATATTTAATTTGGGATTTTTATTTTTTTTATGTTGTACTAGATTAGGGGTTTACACAGTGATAATTGCTGGTTGATCTTCTAATTCAAATTATTCATTACTGGGTGGTTTGCGCTCAGTAGCTCAAACAATTTCTTATGAAGTTAGACTTTCTTTAATTTTAATATCAAGTATTATTATAATTATAGATTTTAATTTATTAAAATTTTTTGAGTACCAGTTAATAATTTGATTTATTTTTTTAATAATGCCTTTAAGATTTTGTTTTTTATCTTCTCTTATAGCTGAAACTAATCGAACTCCTTTTGATTTTGCTGAAGGTGAAAGAGAATTAGTATCTGGGTTTAATGTTGAGTATGGGGGAGGGGGATTTGCTTTAATTTTTTTAGCTGAATATTCAAGAATTTTATTTATAAGATTATTATTTGTTATTATTTATATGGGTGGTTATTATTTAAATTTAATATTTTATTTAAAATTAGTATTTTTATCTTTTTTTTTTGTTTGAGTGCGGGGAACTTTACCTCGTTATCGATATGATAAATTAATATATTTATGTTGAAAAAGATATTTACCAATTTCTTTAAATTATATTTTATTTTATATAGGGTTAAAAATAATTTTATATTATTAAATAATTTTAGTATAAATTAAATAAATTAATAGAATATTAATATTCTTTCTTAAGTTTTCAAAACAAATGCTTTAACAAGCTCATTAATTAATTAATAATTAAAAATTAATTTATCTCAAAATTTGTTTATAATTGGTGAAATAATAAAATAAGAAAAATAAACAATAGTTAATAATTGTCCTGTTAGAATAAATGGGATTTCTACTGATCGAGCTCCAATTCATGTTAATATAATAATAATGGAAATTAAAGATCAAAATAAAATTTGATTAATGGGATAGAATTGAATTCCTTGAATTTTTTTATTAAAAGTAAATGGTAGAATAATTAAAATTAAAATAGATATAATTAAAGCAATTACACCTCCTAATTTATTAGGAATTGATCGTAAAATAGCATAAGCAAATAAAAAATATCATTCTGGTTGAATGTGAATTGGAGTAACAAGGGGGTTAGCTGGAATAAAATTATCTGGATCTCCTAATAAATAAGGATTAATTAATGATAGTAAAACTAATAAAAAAATTAAAATAATAAATCCAATTAAATCTTTAAATACAAAAAAAGGATGAAATGGAATTTTATCTAAATTTCTATTAATTCCTAAAGGATTATTAGATCCTGTTTGATGTAAAAATAGTAAATGAATTATTGTTAATATTAAAATAATAAATGGAAATAAAAAATGAAATGTATAAAATCGAGTTAATGTTGCATTATCTACAGCGAATCCTCCTCAAATTCAATTAACTAAACTATTTCCTAAGTAGGGAATAGCTGATAGAAGGTTAGTAATTACTGTTGCTCCTCAAAAAGATATTTGTCCTCAAGGTAAAACATATCCTATAAATGCAGTAGCTATAAGAAGAAATAAAATAATAATACCTGTAATTCAAGTATATTTAAAGTTAAATGATTCATAATAAATTCCTCGTCCAATATGAAAATAAACACAAATAAAGAAAAATGATGCTCCATTTGCATGTAAAGTTCGAATAAGTCAACCATAGTTAACATTTTTACAAATATAGTTTACTCTATAAAAAGCTAATTCAATATTGGCAGTATAATATATTGTTAAAAATAAACCTGTAATAATTTGAATTATTAAGCATAATCCAAGAAGAGAGCCAAAATTTCATCATGAAGAAATATTTGAGGGAGAAGGTAAGTCGATTAATGAATTATTGATAATTTTAATAATAGGGTGATGTTTTCGAATAGGTTTAAATTTATTTATCATTAGTTATTCATAAGAGCGAAGAGGTCCAAAAAAAATATTAGTAATTTTTACTACTGCAATAAGAGTAATAAATAAATAAATAATTATAATTATTGTTAGTAAATAAGTTTGTTCATTATATAATTTAGATAAATTAATATTAAATTCGTTATTAAAAAATAAAAATAAATTAAAAAAATTGATTATTTCATCATTAAAGAAAAAATTTATTCATAATAAATTATTTTTAAAAAAAATTCTTCTTAATATAATGAAAAAAAGCAAAAAAAAAAATCTTTTATTAAATATAGAAATTTTAAATAATTCATTAGAAGCAATTCTTGATACATAAATAAATAAAACTAGTAATCCTCCTAAGAAAATTAAAAATAAAATATAAGAGAATCAATAAGTATTAATTAATATACTTGATAATAAAGATAATAATAGTGTTTGAATTAAAATTATTAATCCTATAGAAAATGGGTGATTAAGAAAAAATATAAAAATTGAAATAGAAATTAAAATTATTGATAAAAATATTTTTGTTATATCAAAGAATAGTTTATAAAAATAATAATTTTGGAGATTATAGATAAAGAATTTCTTTTTCTTTGAAGTTTTTAAAGAATATTCTTATTTTTGGTTTACAAAACCAAAGTTTTTTTTTAAACTATAAAAACAAAATAAATACAAATGATAATAAGTTTATTAGTTATTTTAATAATATATTTAGTAGGAAATATAATTTTTGTATCTAAACACAAACATTTATTAATTGTTCTTTTAAGATTAGAATTTATTGTTTTAAGAGTTTTTTTTTTTTTAATAATATATTTAATAATAATTAGTAATAGAATGTATTTATTAATGGTATTTTTAGTATTTTCTGTTTGTGAAGGGGCGTTAGGGTTATCTATTTTAGTTTCTATAATTCGAACTCATGGAAATGATTATTTTTATAGTTTTAATTTAATTTAATATGTTAAAATTTTTTATGATAATATTATTTATAATTCCTTTATGTTTTAAAAAAAATATATTTTGATTGGTTCAAATAATTATTATAATGATATTTTTTATATTCATAAATATAACTTTAAATATTATAAATTTTTCTAATTTAAGTTATATATTAGGATGTGATATAATTTCTTATGGTTTAATTTTATTGAGAATTTGAATTAGATTTTTAATGATTATAGCAAGTGAGAGATTATTTAAAGTAAATTTTTATTCTAGTTTTTTTTTATTTAATACTATTATATTATTAATTATATTATATTTAACTTTTAGAATTATAAATTTATTCATATTTTATTTATTTTTTGAAGGTAGATTAATTCCTACATTAATATTAATTATTGGTTGAGGGTATCAACCTGAACGTATTCAAGCTGGTATATATCTTTTATTTTATACTCTTTTTGTTTCTTTACCTTTATTATTAGGAATTTTTTATATTTATAATAAATTAAATTATATAAGTATTTATTTTTTAAAATTTTATGATTTTAATATATTTTTATTGTATTTAAGAATAATTTTAGCTTTTTTAGTAAAGATACCTATATATTTTGTTCATTTATGACTTCCTAAGGCTCATGTTGAGGCTCCAATTTCAGGTTCTATAATTTTAGCGGCTATTATATTAAAATTAGGGGGATATGGATTATTACGACTTTTAATTATTTTACAAAAAATTAATATAAAAATAGGGTTTATTTGGATTATTATTAGATTAATTGGTGGATTTTATATTAGATTAAAATGTTTTTGTCAAGTTGATATAAAATCTTTAATTGCTTATTCATCAGTAGCCCATATAAGAATTGTTATTGGGGGAATTATAACAATAAATTATTGAGGATTTATAGGAGCTTATGTATTAATAATTGGTCATGGATTATGTTCTTCTGGGATATTTTGTTTATCTAATATTATATTTGAGCGAATAAATAGACGAAGATTATTTTTAAATAAGGGGCTTATAAATTTCATACCTTCTATGAGTTTATGATGATTTTTATTCTTATCTTCAAATATAGCAGCTCCTCCTTCATTAAATCTAATTGGGGAAATTAGACTAATTAATAGCTTGATTAGATGATCTTGATTAACTATATTAACATTAATATTAATTTCATTTTTTAGAGCTGGTTATAGTCTTTATCTTTATTCTATTACTCAACATGGTAAATTTAGTATAAAGGTATATAGATTTTATAATGGGGTATCACGAGAGTATTTAATATTATTTTTACATTGGTTACCTTTAAATATTATGTTTATAAAAATTGATTATAGAATAATTTGATTTTATTTAAATAATTTAATAAAAATATTGATTTGTGGAGTCAAAAATATGAAATAAATTCATTTTAAATTATTTATAAATATTGTATTTGTTTCATTAGATTTTTTTTTTTATTTTTTTTTATATTAATTAATTTTTTTATAATAATTTATTTTATTATAAAAAATATTATATTATTTATTGAGTGAGAAATTATTTCTTTTAATTCAATAAATATTGTTATATCTATTTTATTAGATTGAATATCTTTATTATTTATAATATTTGTTTTTTTGATTTCATCTTCAGTTATTTATTATAGAAAAAGATATATAAGATCTGAATTAAATTTAAATCGATTTATTATTTTAGTTTTATTATTTGTTTTTTCTATAATTTTATTAATTATTAGACCTAATATAATTAGAATTTTTTTAGGGTGAGATGGGTTAGGTTTAGTTTCTTATTGTTTAATTATTTTTTATCAGAATATTAAATCATATAATGCTGGGATATTGACAGCTTTATCTAATCGTATTGGAGATGTGATAATTTTAATATTAATTTCTTGAATAATAAATTATGGAAGATGAAATTATATTTTTTATTTAAATTTTATAAATAATGATTTTTCTATAAAAATTGTAGGATTATTAGTTATTTTAGCTGCTATAACTAAAAGAGCTCAGATTCCTTTTAGATCTTGATTACCTGCAGCTATAGCAGCTCCAACTCCTGTTTCAGCTTTGGTTCATTCTTCTACTTTAGTAACAGCTGGAATTTATTTATTAATTCGTTTTAATAGATTATTAATTGATTTATTTTTTTTTAAGTTATTATTATTATTATCAGGATTAACAATGTTTATGGCTGGGGTGTGTGCTAATTATGAATATGATTTGAAGAAGATTATTGCTCTTTCTACTTTGAGTCAATTAGGATTAATAATAAGAATTTTAAGAATAGGGTTTAGAGATTTAGCTTTTTTTCATTTATTAACTCATGCTATATTTAAAGCTTTATTATTTATATGTGCAGGTGTAGTTATTCATATAATAAATGAAAATCAGGATATTCGATTAATAGGTGGAATTAGATTTTATATTCCTTTTACTTGTTTATGTATAAGAATTTCTAATTTATCTTTATGTGGTATTCCTTTTTTAGCTGGGTTTTATTCAAAAGATATGATTTTAGAAATAGTTAGTATAAGAAATTTAAATTTATTAATTTTTTTTTTATATTATGTTTCTACAGGATTAACTATATTTTATACTATTCGTTTATTAATATATTTAATAATTAATGATTTTAATTTAATAAGTTTATATAATTTATATGAGGAAAATTATATTATATTAAAAAGTATATTTATATTATTATTTATAAGATTAATTTCAGGAAGATTTTTAAGATGAATAATTTTTTCTTATCCTTATATAATTTATTTACCTTTTAATATAAAAATAATGGTAGTTTATGTTACATTAATTGGGTTATTGTTAGGATTTATAATTAGAAATATGGGAATTTTTTCAGTTAATAAATTTTTGTTAACTTATAATTTAAGAATATTTTTAACTTTAATATGATTTATACCTAATTTATCTACTTATGGTTTTAATTATAAGTTTTTAAATTTTAGAGGAAACTTAATAAAAAATATTGATATAGGTTGAAGAGAATTATTTGAAAGTCAGGGAATATATAAAATTTTAAAAAATTATTCTATTATTAATTATATTTATCAGTTAAATAATTTTAAAATTTATATATTTAGATTTGTTTTATGAATAATAATTTTTATTTTTATAATTGTAATTTATTTAAATAGCTTAAAAAGAGTATAATATTGAAGATATTGTGGTGATTAATAAATCTTTAGATATTTATAAAAGAAATTTCTTTATTTTTACAATGAAAATGTAGTGTTTTTATAAACTATATAAATAAAGAAATATTAATGAAATAAATCACTATAAATTAAGTTAGCAGCTTAATTAAATATATTTCTAATTGGAATTTTTATTCAATTTTATCATTAACAGTGATATACCTCTATTTTGGTTTCAATTAATCATATAAAAATTAAATAAGGAATATATTATATTCTATCTTTTAAGTCGAAATTAAATGCAAATTGCTTCTTATTTAAGATAAATTGAATTATATTCAATATTTTTTGAGTGCAAATCAAATGTTTTAATAAACTATAATCCTAGTTAGATCAATTTAGCATATTTTGATTTCATTCATGATAAAGTCCAATTAAAAGAATAATAATAAAAAAGAAACTAATTTTATATCAAATTAAAAAATTAACTATTATAAAGTTAGGGATAATAGGTAAAATTAGAGCAATTTCTACATCAAAAATTAAAAAGATTATTGTAATTAGAAAAAAATGTAAAGAAAATGGAATTCGAGCTAAACATTTAGGATCAAATCCACATTCGAATGTTGAACATTTTTCTCGATCTAATAAAGATTTTTTTGAAATAATAAATGAGATAAGTATTAAAATACAGGAAATTAAAATTATGATAAAAGATATATAAAATATTATAATAATTATTTATATTAAATTATTATTAAACTTTTTGATTGGAAGTCAAATATACTAAATATATTATATAAATAATTAATTTCCTCATCAATAAATTGAAATATAAAGGAATAATCAAACTACATCTACAAAATGTCAATATCATGCAGCTGCTTCAAATCCAAAATGATGAGTTCTAGAAAAATGATTATTTAAATGACGAATAAAACATGTAAATAAAAAAATTGTACCAATAATAACATGTAATCCATGGAATCCTGTTGCTATAAAAAATGTAGATCCGTAAATTCTATCAGCAATTGAAAATGGGGCTTCAATATATTCATAAGCTTGTAAAATAGAAAAATAAATTCCTAATATAATAGTAATAAATAATCTTTGGGTTGTTTGAGTAAAATTATTTTCTATTAATGCATGATGAGCTCAAGTTACAGTAATTCCTGATGTAATTAAAATAATTGTATTTAATAATGGAATTTGAAATGGATTAAAGGGAATAATTCTTATGGGAGGTCATATAGCTCCAATTTCAATATTAGGGGATAAACTTCTATGAAAAAAAGCTCAAAAAAAGGAAATAAAAAAGAAAATTTCTGAGGTAATAAATAGAATTATTCCTCATCGTAATCCTTTACAAACTAAAATTGTATGTTTACCTTGAAATGTTCCTTCACGATAAATATCTCGTCATCATTGGTATATTGTTAAAATAATAATAATATATCCTAAAATTATTAAATTTATATTAAAATTATGGAATCATTTAACGATTCCAGTAACTAAAGTTATAACTCCAATTGCTCCTGTTAAAGGTCAAGGTCTGTAATCAACTAAGTGAAATGGATGATTATGATTATTTGTCATTAATTTACTTCTCTAGAATAAAGAGTTCTTAAAATAGAAATTACATAAGCTTGGATAATAGCTACTGCTGATTCAAGAATTAATAATAAAATTTGTATAAAAATTAGAATAATTAATATATAAAATGATATTTGATTTCCTGTATTTCTTAATAAAGTTAAAAGTAAATGTCCTGCAATTATATTTGCTGTTAATCGTACTGCTAAAGTTCCAGGACGAATAATATTACTAATTGTTTCAATTAAAACTATAAATGGTATTAAAATTGTTGGGGTTCCTTGAGGAATTATATGAATAAATATATGTTGAGTATTATTAATTCAACCATAAATTATAAATCTTAATCATATAGTTAATGATAAAGATAATGAAATATTTAAGTGACTAGTACTTGTAAAGATATATGGGAATAATCCTAAAAAATTATTAAAAAAAACAAAAAAGAATATTGAAATAAAAATAAATGTTGATCCATTAAATTTATTTCCTAATAATATTTTAAATTCTTTATGAAGTTTAATAGAAATAAATTTTCATAAAATAAATTGTCGATTGGGGATAAATCAAAATGAATATGGAATAAATATTAATCCAATTAAGGTTCTTATTCAATTTAAAGATAAATTAAATAAATTAGTAGTAGGATCAAAAATTGAAAATAAATTACTTATCATTTTCAATTTAAAATTTTATTATTTTTATTATTTTTTTTTTTATTTGATTTATTTTTGTAATTAAAAATAAAATAATTTATAATTATAAAAATAATAAAAATACAAATAAAAGAGAATAAAGAGAAAATTCAATTAATAGGTATTATTTGAGGGATAAAAGAATATTACAAATGTAATAATTTAAATTTGACATATTTATGTTATAATTTAACTAATTCTTTCATTAGAAGTAATTGCTAATTTACTATAAAATGGTTTAAGAGACCAGTACTTGCTTTCAGTCATCTAATGAATAATTATTAATTCAATTAATAAAATTTTTAATGGAAATTCTTTCAATTACAATAGGTATAAATCTGTGATTTGCTCCACAAATTTCAGAACATTGACCAAAGAAAATTCCAGGACGATTAATAAAAAATCTTGTTTGATTTAAACGTCCTGGATTAGCATCTACTTTGACCCCTAAAGATGGGATAGTTCATGAATGAATAACATCTGTAGCGGTAACTAAAATTCGAATTTGATTATTTATTGGTAAAATAATTCGATTATCTACATCTAATAATCGAAAATTATTTATATTATTATTAGAATTAATTATATAAGAGTCAAATTCAATATTATTAAAATCAGAATATTCATAACTTCAGTATCATTGATGTCCAATAGATTTTAATGTAATTAATGGATTATTAAGTTCATCTAAAAGATATAATAATCGAAGAGAAGGAATAGCAATAAAAATTAATGTAATTGCTGGTAAAATAGTTCAAATTAATTCGATTATTTGATTTTCTAATAAAAATCGATTAATATATGAATTAAAAAATAAGTTAATTATTAAATATGAAACTAAAATAGTAATTATAATTAAAATAATTAAACTATGATCATGAAAAAAAATAATTTGTTCTATTAAAGGTGAAGCTCTATTTTGATAGTTAATATTAGATCAAGTTGCCATTTCTAAAAAAAGGATATTCCTTTATAAATGGGGTTTAAATCCATTACATATAATCTGCCATATTAGAAATTACTTAAGATAGGAAGTTCACTATAAGAATGTTCTGCTGGAGGTAAATTTTGGTATCATTCAATAGAAGAAGGTATATTTAAAGAGAATAAAATAATTCGTTGATTAATTATAGATTCTCAAATAATAATGATTATTATTATAGTTGAAAATAAAGAAATATAAGATCCGAAAGAGGAAATAATATTTCAAGATAAAAATCTATCTGGATAATCTGAGTATCGTCGAGGTATCCCAGCTAACCCTAAAAAATGTTGAGGAAAGAAAGTTAAATTTACTCCAATAAATATAGAAAAAAATTGAATTTTTAGTAAATAATTATTTAATATTAATCCTGTAAATAAAGGATATCAATGAATAAATCTTCCTAAAATAGCAAAAACAGCTCCTATAGATAAAACATAATGAAAATGAGCAACAACATAGTAAGTATCATGAAGAGTAATATCAATTGAAGAATTAGCTAAAATTACTCCTGTTAAACCACCTACAGTGAATAAGAAAATGAAACCTAAACTTCATATTATAGAGGGTCTATAATTAATTTGAGTTCCATGTAGAGTTGCTAATCATCTGAAAATTTTAATTCCAGTTGGTACGGCAATAATTATAGTTGCGGAAGTAAAATATGCTCGAGTATCAATATCTATTCCTACAGTAAATATATGATGAGCTCAAACAATAAATCCTAATAATCCAATTGTTATTATGGCATAAATTATACCTAGACATCCGAAAGTTTCCTTTTTACCTCTTTCTTGAGAAATAATATGTGAGATTATACCAAATCCAGGTAAAATTAGAATATAAACTTCTGGATGACCAAAAAATCAAAATAGATGTTGATATAAAATTGGATCTCCCCCTCCAGCAGGATCGAAAAATGAAGTATTAATATTACGATCTGTAAGAAGTATAGTAATAGCTCCTGCTAAAACAGGTAATGATAATAATAAAAGTAATGCAGTAATTCCAACTGCTCAAACAAATAAAGGTATTTGATCAAATGATATATTATTAATTCGTATATTAATAATTGTAGTAATAAAATTAATTGCTCCTAAGATTGAGGAAATACCAGCTAAATGAAGAGAAAAAATTGCTAAATCGACAGATGATCCTCTATGAGCAATATTGGATGAAAGTGGTGGGTAAACAGTTCATCCTGTTCCAGCTCCATTTTCTACAATTCTTCTAGAAATTAATAATATTAATGAAGGAGGTAATAATCAAAATCTTATATTATTTATTCGGGGGAAAGCTATGTCTGGAGCTCCTAATATTAAAGGAATAAGTCAATTTCCAAATCCTCCAATTATAATAGGTATAACTATAAAAAAAATTATAATAAAAGCATGTGCTGTAACAATAGTATTATAAATTTGATCATTTCCAATTAATGATCCTGGGTTACCTAATTCAGTTCGAATTAATAATCTAAGGGATGTTCCTACTATACCTGCTCAAATACCAAAAATAAAGTATAAGGTACCAATATCTTTATGATTTGTAGAAAATAATCATTTTCGCTTATAATAAAATGGCTGAGTTATAAGCGATAAATTGTAAATTTATTAACGAGAAATATCTCTTTTATTAAGTCTTATATTCAATAATGATATAAAATTGCAAATTTTAAGGTGTATTAATATTACTAAGGCTTAAAGAATATTTCTTTATAAATAATTTTGAAGACTATTAGTTTATTTTAACTTAAAACCTTAAATAAAAAAAAAAGTTCTAATAATTATTCCTAATAGTGAAATAAATCTGAAAAAATTAATAATAATTAAATAATTATTTTTAATGAAAATTTTAAATCATTTTAATTTAATAGAATAAAATATTAAAGATGAATAAATAATACGAATATAAATAAATAATATAATTAATCTTGTTATTATAAAAATGAAAGTAATAATAAATAAGTTATTAATTAAAAGATAATTGATAATTAATCATTTAGGAAAAAATCCTAAAAATGGAGGTAATCCTCCTAAAGAAAGGAAATTAATTATAATAGATATTTTAATGGAAAAATTTAAATTAAAATTAAAAAGTTGATTAATATAAAAAATATTTATAATATAAAATAAAAAACACAAGAAAAAAATAAAAAATGAATATAAAATAAAATAAATTATTCATAAATTTTCTCTAATTATTAAAGCTAATAATATTCATCCTAAATTATTAATTGAAGAAAATGCTATTAATTTACGTAGTGAAGTTTGATTAAAACTTCCAATTGAACCAATTAATACATTTAAAATTATCATAATAAATAAAAAATTTATATTAAAATAATATGAAATTAAAATTATGGGGGTAATTTTTTGTCATGTTATTAAAATAAAACAATTTATTCAAGATAATCCTTCTATAATATTAGGGAATCAGAAGTGAAAGGGGAAAGATCCTATTTTTATTAGTAGGGATGAGTTAATAAGAATAGAAATTAAATTATCAATATAAAAATTTTTTAAGGTTAATATTCTTAATAAAATAGAAAATAGAAAATTAATAGAGGCAATAGATTGAATTAAAAAATATTTTAAGGAAGCTTCTGTATTTAATAAATTATTTAAATTTGAGATTAGGGGGATGAATCTCAATAAATTAATTTCTAAACCAATTCAACAACCTAATCATGAATTTGAAGAAATAGAAATTAAAGTTCTAAAGCATAAACTAAATAAAAAAAATATTTTATTAGAATTAATTATAAATAAAATTCAAAATAAAGAAAAATCTTAAATGAATATATTATTTATATATAAATATATATATATATATATAAATAAATTAAATTCATATTGTAAAAATTATATTTTGATGTAAGATGCATAGTAATTTTTGAAATTACAAGATATAGTTTAATTCTATAAAATATAATAAAGGTAAAAAAAATTACATTATTTATCCTATCAGAATAATCCTTTAATCAGGCACTTTATTTTTAAAAAAAAGGGATTTCCTTTATATTTGGGGTATGAACCCAAAAGCTTAATTTAGCTTATCTTTAA